GTCCCTGTAGCTTACAAAAAGCATGGCACTGAAGATGCCAAGACGGCTGCCACCCCGCACCCAAGGACAAGAGACTTAGTCCTAACCTTACTGTTAGTTGTTGCTAGGTTTATACATGCAAGTATCCGCGCCCCAGTGTAGATGCCCTGGACACCTTAAACCCCAAGTAGATAGGAGCGGGCATCAGGCTCACCACACCCGTAGCCCAAGACGCCTAGCAATTGCCACATCCCCACGGATTCTCAGCAGTAGTTAATATTAAGCAATGAGTGCAAACTTGACTTAGCCATAGCAAACTCCAGGGTCGGTAAATCCTGTGCCAGCCACCGCGGTCATACAGGAGACCCAAATTAACTTTATAACGGCGTAAAGAGTGGTCACATGTTATCCAAGTAGCTAAGACTAAAAAGCAACTGAGCTGTCATAAGCCCAAGATGCCCATAAGGCCTCCACCTTCAAAGAAGATCTTAGAACAACGATTAATTGAACTCCACGAAAGCCAGGACCCAAACTGGGATTAGATACCCCACTATGCCTGGCCCTAAATCTTGATGTTCCACCCTACCTGAACATCCGCCCGAGAACTACGAGCACAAACGCTTAAAACTCTAAGGACTTGGCGGTGCCCCAAACCCACCTAGAGGAGCCTGTTCTGTAATCGATGATCCACGATATTACCTGACCATTTCTTGCCAACAACAGCCTATATACCGCCGTCGCCAGCTCACCTTTCCTGACAGCCCAACAGTGAGCGCAATAGCCCAACCACGCTAATAAGACAGGTCAAGGTATAGCCTATGGAATGGAAGCAATGGGCTACATTTTCTAAATTAGAACATACGGCAAAGGGACTTGAAATAGTCCCTGGAAGGAGGATTTAGCAGTAAAGTGGGACAATCGAGCCCTCTTTAAGCCGGCTCTGGGGCACGTACATACCGCCCGTCACCCTCCTCACAAGCGACCCATCACACCCTATAACTAATAAGCCATCCAGCTAAAGATGAGGTAAGTCGTAACAAGGTAAGTGTACCGGAAGGTGCACTTAGGACACCAAGACGTAGCTTAAACAAAGCATTCAGCTTACACCTGAAAAATATCTGCTCATACCAGATCGTCTTGATGCCAAACTCTAGCCCAACCTACATTGACCTGGAATAACAAAGCTACTCTACTAAACCCAACCAAAGCATTTGCCAGTCCCAGTATAGGCGATAGAAAAGACACCATTGGAGCGATAGAGACCACGTACCGTAAGGGAAAGATGAAATAACAATGAACAAGCCAAGCTATAAACAGCAAAGATCAACCCTTGTACCTTTTGCATCATGGTCTAGCAAGAAAAACCAAGCAAAATGAATTTTAGTTTGCCACCCCGAAACCCAAGCGAGCTACCCATGAGCAGCTACTATTGAGCGAACCCGTCTCTGTTGCAAAAGAGTGGGATGACTTGTGGGTAGAGGTGAAAAGCCAATCGAGCTGGGTGATAGCTGGTTGCCTGTGAAACGAATCTAAGTTCACTCTTAATTCTTCCTCAAGGAAACCACGAACCCCAATGAACCGAATTAAGGGCTATTTAAAGGAGGTACAGCTCCTTTAAAAAAGAATACAATCTCCACGAGCGGATAAATAACCTGAACAAACCCTATTGTGGGCCTTCAAGCAGCCATCAACAAAGAGTGCGTTAAAGCTCCGTACCCAAAAATATCTAAACCCTATGACTCCCTCCCCACTAACAGGCCAACCTATAACCAGATAGGAGAATTAATGCTAGAATGAGTAACCAGGGTCCTCCCTCTACGACGCAAGCTTACATCCACACATTATTAACAAAACCCCAATATACGACCAATCAAACAAGCAGAGTATTACACACATTGTTAACCCGACAGAGGAGCGTCCACTAAGAAAGATTAAAACCTGCAAAAGGAACTAGGCAAACCATCAAGGCCCGACTGTTTACCAAAAACATAGCCTTCAGCAAACCAAAGCAAGTATTGAAGGTGATGCCTGCCCGGTGACCTGACGTTTAACGGCCGCGGTATCCTAACCGTGCAAAGGTAGCGCAATCAATTGTCCCATAAATCGAGACTAGTATGAATGGCTAAACGAGGTCTTAACTGTCTCTTGCAGGCAATCGGTGAAATTGATCTCCCTGTGCAAAAGCAGGGATAAACCCATAAGACGAGAAGACCCTGTGGAACTTTAAAAACAGCAGCCACCCCAAATTACATACACACCCACCGGGCCCACCAAAACACAAGCCACTGGCCTGCATTTTTTCGGTTGGGGCGACCTTGGAGAAAAACAAATCCTCCAAAAACTAGACCATCCCTCTAGACTAAGAGCAACCTCTCAACGTGCTAATAGTACCCAGACCCAATATAATTGACCAATGGACCAAGCTACCCCAGGGATAACAGCGCAATCTCCTTCAAGAGTCCATATCGACAAGGAGGTTTACGACCTCGATGTTGGATCAGGACATCCTAGTGGTGCAGAAGCTACTAAGGGTTCGTTTGTTCAACGATTAACAGTCCTACGTGATCTGAGTTCAGACCGGAGCAATCCAGGTCGGTTTCTATCTATGATGAACTCTTCCCAGTACGAAAGGAGAGGAAAAGTGAGGCCAATACCACTAGCAAGCCTTCGCCTTAAGTGATGAAGCCAACTTAATCACAAAAGGCTATCACACACCACCACACCCTAGAGAAGGGCACAAGCTAGCGTGGCAGAGCTCGGCAAATGCAAAAGGCTTAAGTCCTTTAACTCAGAGGTTCAAATCCTCTCCCTAGCTATCCCATGACCAATCACCCCATCCTAATCAACCTCATCATAGCCCTCTCCTACATCCTCCCCATTCTAATCGCAGTAGCCTTCCTCACACTAGTTGAACGTAAAATCCTAAGCTACATGCAAGGCCGAAAAGGCCCAAACATTGTTGGCCCCTACGGCCTACTCCAACCCCTAGCAGATGGTGTAAAACTGTTCATTAAAGAGCCCATTCGCCCATCAACATCTTCCCCCATCCTATTCATCGCGACCCCCATACTAGCTCTTCTCCTTGCAATCTCCATCTGAACCCCACTCCCACTACCATTCTCACTCGCAGACTTAAACCTAGGCTTGTTATTCCTTCTAGCCATATCAAGCCTAGCAGTCTACTCCATTCTATGGTCAGGATGAGCCTCCAACTCAAAATACGCCCTAATTGGGGCATTACGAGCAGTAGCCCAAACTATCTCTTACGAAGTAACCCTAGCTATTATCTTACTGTCCATTATTTTACTTAGCGGTAATTACACTCTTAGTACCCTCTCAGTCACTCAAGAGCCTCTCTACCTGATTTTCTCCTGCTGGCCACTAGCCATAATATGATATGTCTCCACACTTGCTGAAACCAACCGGGCCCCCTTTGACCTAACAGAAGGCGAATCCGAACTAGTCTCAGGGTTCAACGTAGAGTATGCAGCAGGACCCTTTGCCCTATTCTTCCTAGCTGAATATGCGAACATCATGCTCATAAACACACTAACTGCCATCCTATTCTTCAACCCAAGTATGTTCAACCCACCCCAAGAACTATACCCCATCATCCTCGCCACAAAAACCCTACTACTATCAGCAGGGTTCCTATGAATTCGTGCCTCCTACCCACGCTTTCGGTATGACCAACTGATACACTTACTATGAAAAAACTTCCTACCACTCACACTCGCCCTATGTCTGTGACACACCAGCATGCCAATCTGTTATGCAGGCCTGCCCCCCTACCTAAGACCCCCCCCGGAAATGTGCCTGAGGACTAAGGGTCACTATGATAAAGTGAACACAGAGGTATACCAACCCTCTCATTTCCTAAAGACTTAGAAAAGCAGGAATCGAACCTACACTGAAGGAATCAAAATCCTCCATACTCCCTTTATATTATCTTCTAGTAGGGTCAGCTAAACAAGCTATCGGGCCCATACCCCGAAAATGATGGTTCAACCCCTTCCCCTGCTAATGAACCCCATAGCAAAACTAATCTTTTCAATGAGCCTGCTCCTGGGAACCACCATTACAATCTCAAGCAACCATTGAGTTATAGCCTGAACTGGCCTTGAAATCAACACCCTAGCCATCCTCCCCCTAATCTCAAAATCCCACCACCCACGAGCCATCGAAGCTGCAACCAAGTACTTTCTAGTTCAAGCAGCAGCCTCCACCCTAATCCTATTCTCCAGCATAACCAATGCATGACAAACCGGACAATGAGACATCACCCAACTAACCTGCCCCACATCATGCCTAATCTTAACCACAGCCATCGCAATAAAACTAGGACTAGTCCCCTTCCACTTCTGATTCCCCGAAGTACTCCAAGGCACTTCCCTGATTACTGGCCTCCTCCTATCTACAGCCATGAAATTCCCCCCAATGACACTACTATTTATAACCTCCCAATCACTCAACCCAACGCTAATAACTATCCTGGCTATCCTTTCCGCAGCACTAGGCGGATGAATAGGACTAAACCAAACACAAATCCGAAAAATCTTAGCCTTCTCATCCATCTCCCACCTAGGCTGAATAGCCATCATCATCATTTATAGCCCTAAACTAGCCCTACTAAACTTCTACCTATATGTCCTAATAACTGCAGCTGTGTTCCTAACCCTAAACTCAATCAACACCCTAAAACTATCTACCCTCATAACCACGTGAACAAAAACCCCAGCACTAAGCGCAACCCTGATATTAACCCTCCTCTCCCTCGCAGGTCTTCCCCCACTAACAGGCTTCCTCCCTAAATGACTAATTATCCAAGAACTAACCAAACAAGAAATAGCCCCAGTAGCAACAATCATCGCTCTTCTCTCATTATTAAGCCTATTTTTCTACCTCCGACTCGCATACTGCGCAACAATCACACTTCCCCCACACACCACAAACCACATAAAACAATGACACACTAACAAACCAACTAGCATCCTAGTTGCCATTTTGGCCACTATATCTATCACTCTCCTACCAACTTCGCCCATAATCCTCACTATCGTCTAAGAAACTTAGGATCACCTAAACCGAAGGCCTTCAAAGCCTTAAACAAGAGTTAAACCCTCTTAGTTTCTGTTAAGGTTCGCAGGACATTACCCTGCATCTTCTGAATGCAACTCAGACACTTTAATTAAGCTAGAACCTTAATACTAGACAGATGGGCCTCGATCCCATAACACTATAGTTAACAGCTATATGCCCAAACCAACAGGCGTCTGCCTAAGACCCCGGTACGCGACCAGCGCACATCAATGAGCTTGCAACTCACCATGAACTTCACCACAGGGCCGATAAGAAGAGGAATTCAACCTCTGTAAAAAGGACTACAGCCTAACGCTTATACACTCAGCCATCTTACCTGTGACATTCATTAACCGATGATTATTCTCAACCAACCACAAAGACATTGGCACCCTCTATTTAATCTTTGGCGCATGAGCCGGAATAGTGGGTACCGCCCTAAGCCTCCTCATCCGAGCAGAACTGGGCCAACCTGGTGCCCTACTAGGAGACGACCAAGTCTACAACGTAGTCGTCACAGCCCATGCTTTCGTAATAATCTTCTTCATAGTTATGCCAATCATAATCGGAGGATTTGGAAACTGACTAGTCCCTCTAATAATCGGAGCCCCGGACATAGCATTTCCTCGAATAAACAATATAAGCTTCTGACTCCTTCCCCCATCCTTCCTGCTTCTCCTAGCCTCTTCTACCGTCGAAGCAGGAGCAGGGACAGGTTGAACTGTATATCCCCCCCTCGCCGGTAACCTAGCCCATGCCGGAGCTTCAGTTGACCTAGCCATCTTCTCCCTTCACCTAGCAGGTATCTCCTCTATCCTAGGTGCCATCAACTTTATCACCACAGCAATCAATATAAAACCACCCGCCCTTTCACAATACCAAACCCCCCTGTTCGTCTGATCCGTCCTAATCACAGCAGTCCTACTTCTCCTATCCCTGCCCGTTCTTGCCGCTGGTATTACCATGCTACTCACAGACCGTAACCTAAACACCACCTTCTTTGACCCCGCAGGAGGGGGAGACCCTGTACTTTACCAACATCTTTTCTGATTCTTCGGACACCCAGAAGTGTACATTTTAATCCTCCCAGGATTTGGAATCATCTCTCACGTTGTAGCCTACTACGCAGGAAAAAAAGAGCCATTCGGGTACATAGGAATAGTATGAGCTATACTATCTATCGGCTTCCTGGGATTCATCGTCTGAGCCCACCACATATTCACAGTAGGAATAGACGTAGACACCCGAGCATACTTCACATCCGCTACTATAATCATTGCTATTCCAACAGGAATCAAAGTATTCAGCTGACTAGCAACACTACACGGGGGCACAATCAAATGAGACCCACCAATACTATGAGCCATAGGATTCATCTTCCTGTTCACTATCGGAGGACTAACAGGGATCGTCCTAGCAAACTCTTCACTAGACATCGCCCTGCATGATACCTACTACGTAGTAGCCCACTTCCATTACGTTCTGTCAATAGGCGCAGTGTTTGCAATTTTAGCAGGCTTTACCCACTGATTCCCCCTATTCACCGGCTACACCCTTCACTCCACATGAGCCAAAGCCCACTTCGGTGTAATATTCGTAGGCGTTAACCTAACCTTCTTCCCCCAACACTTCCTAGGCCTAGCCGGCATGCCACGACGATACTCAGACTACCCAGACGCCTACACACTATGAAACACTATCTCCTCTATTGGCTCACTAATTTCCCTAACAGCCGTAATTATACTAGCATTCATTATCTGAGAGGCCCTAGCATCAAAACGTAAAGCACTTCAACCAGAACTAACAAGCACCAACGTTGAATGAATCCACGGCTGCCCGCCTCCATTCCACACCTTTGAAGAACCAGCCTTCGTTCAAGTCCAAGAAAGGAAGGAGTCGAACCCCCATATGTTGGTTTCAAGCCAACCGCATATAAACCACTTATGCTTCTTTCTCATAGAAGTGTTAGTAAAATAATTACATAGCCTTGTCAAGACTAAATTACAGGTGAAACCCCTGTACACCTCAACCCACAATGGCCAACCACTCACAATTCGGATTCCAAGACGCTTCATCACCCATTATAGAAGAACTAGTACAATTCCACGATCACGCCCTAATAGTCGCCCTAGCCATCTGTACCCTCGTCCTATACCTATTGGCTCTAATACTCACAGAAAAACTATCATCAAGCACCGTAGACGCCCAAGAAATTGAACTTGTTTGAACAATCCTCCCCGCTGCAGTCCTAGTCATACTCGCCCTACCTTCCCTACGAATCCTCTACATAATAGACGAAGTAAATGAACCAGACCTAACCCTAAAAGCTATCGGACATCAATGATACTGATCATACGAGTACACCGACTTCAAAGACCTTACATTTGACTCCTACATAATCCCCACATCTGATCTCCCCCTAGGTCACTTCCGCCTACTAGAAGTCGACCACCGCGTCATCGTCCCCACAGAGTCTAAAATTCGAGTCATCGTCACCGCTGACGATGTGCTCCATTCATGGGCCGTCCCTAGCCTCGGCGTAAAAACCGATGCAATTCCAGGACGACTCAACCAAACCTCCTTCCTCGCCTCTCGCCCCGGAGTGTACTACGGACAGTGTTCAGAAATCTGCGGAGCTAACCACAGTTTCATACCAATCGTAGTCGAATCAACCCCTCTAGCCAGCTTTGAGAACTGATCTACCCTACAAGCCTCCTAATCATTAAGAAGCTATGAAACAGCACTAGCCTTTTAAGCTAGAGAAAGAGGACTAACTCCTCCTTAATGGCATGCCTCAACTAAACCCAAGCCCTTGATTTTTTATCATGCTCACTACATGACTAACTTTTTCCCTAATTATTCAACCCAAACTACTCACATTCATCACTATAAACCCACCATCTAGCAAAACACTCACAGCACCCAAAACCACCCCCTGAACCTGACCATGAACCTAAGTTTCTTCGACCAATTTTCAAGCCCCTCCCTGCTAGGAATCCCCCTAATCCTTATCTCAATACTATTCCCAGCCTTACTCCTCCCCTCCCCTGGCAACCGGTGGATCACCAATCGACTCTCAACCCTGCAACTATGGTTCATTAACCTAGTCACAAAACAACTAATGATACCACTCCACAAAAAAGGCCACAAATGAGCCCTAATCTTAACATCCCTTATAGTCTTCCTGCTGCTAATCAACCTCCTAGGCCTCCTACCCTACACCTTCACACCAACCACCCAACTATCTATAAACCTAGCCCTGGCCTTCCCCCTATGACTTGCCACACTTCTAACAGGACTACGAAACCAACCCTCCGCCTCCCTAGGTCACCTCCTCCCAGAAGGCACCCCCACACCCCTGATCCCAGCCCTAATTATGATCGAAACAACAAGCCTCCTCATCCGCCCCCTAGCCCTAGGCGTCCGCCTAACCGCTAACCTGACAGCAGGCCACCTCCTCATCCAACTCATCTCTACCGCCACAATAGCCCTATTCTCAACAATACCAGCAGTGTCCCTACTAGCCTTGCTGGTCCTACTACTTCTAACCATCCTAGAAGTAGCAGTAGCCATAATCCAAGCTTACGTCTTCGTTCTACTACTGAGCCTCTACCTACAAGAAAACATCTAGTACCAATGGCACACCAAGCACACTCTTACCACATAGTAGACCCCAGCCCATGACCTATCCTAGGAGCAGCCGCTGCTCTCCTCACCACCTCAGGCCTAACTATATGATTCCACTATAACTCCCCCCAACTCCTAATCATCGGACTCATCTCAACCGCCCTAGTCATGTTCCAATGATGACGCGACATCGTACGCGAAAGCACCTTCCAAGGCCACCACACCCCTACTGTCCAAAAAGGCCTACGATACGGCATAGTCTTATTTATTACATCAGAGGCCTTCTTCTTCCTCGGCTTCTTCTGAGCATTCTTCCACTCAAGCCTAGCCCCCACCCCAGAGTTAGGGGGCCAATGACCCCCTGTCGGAATCAAACCCCTAGACCCGATAGACGTCCCCCTCCTAAACACCGCCATCTTACTAGCTTCAGGGGTCACAGTCACATGAGCTCACCACAGCATCACAGAGGCCAATCGAAAACAAGCAATTCAGGCTCTTACCCTCACTGTCCTCCTAGGCTTCTACTTTACAGGCCTCCAAGCCATAGAATACTACGAAGCCCCATTCTCCATCGCAGACGGGGTCTACGGCTCAACCTTTTTTGTCGCCACAGGTTTCCACGGCCTACATGTAATTATTGGCTCTACATTCCTTCTAGTATGCCTATTCCGCCTAATTAAATTCCACTTCACATCCGGCCATCACTTCGGCTTCGAAGCAGCAGCATGATACTGACACTTCGTAGACGTCGTTTGACTTTTCCTCTACATTTCTATCTACTGATGAGGATCCTGCTCTTCTAGTATATTCATTACAATCGACTTCCAATCCTTTAAATCTGGTTTAAACCCAGAGAAGAGCAATGAACATAATCATGTTTATATTTACCCTATCCCTAGCCTTGAGCATCGCCTTAACTGCCCTAAACTTCTGACTAGCCCAAATAACCCCAGACTCAGAAAAACTATCCCCATACGAATGCGGATTTGACCCCCTAGGGTCCGCTCGGCTCCCATTTTCAATCCGGTTCTTCCTAGTAGCAATCTTATTCCTGCTCTTCGACCTAGAAATCGCCCTCCTACTCCCCCTACCATGAGCCACACAACTCCAATCCCCCACAACCACGCTAACTTGAACCTCCACCCTAATCCTTCTTCTCACCCTAGGCCTAGTGTACGAGTGAATTCAAGGGGGACTAGAATGAGCAGAGTAACAGAAAGTTAGTCTAACCAAGACAGTTGATTTCGGCTCAACAAATTATAGCACCCACCCTATAACTTTCTTCATGTCCTACTTACACCTAAGTTTCTACGCAACATTCACCCTAAGCGGCCTGGGCCTAGCCTTCCACCGAACACACCTGATCTCCGCCCTATTATGCTTAGAAAGCATAATACTATCTATATACATCGCCCTAGCCATATGACCAATCCAAATACAAGCATCATCCTTTACCATCCTCCCCATCCTCATACTAACATTCTCCGCTTGCGAGGCAGGAGCAGGACTAGCACTACTAGTAGCCTCCACCCGAACCCACGGCTCCGACCACCTCCACAACTTCAACCTCCTACAATGCTAAAAATCATCGTCCCAACCATTATACTCCTCCCCCTAACCCTTCTCTCCCCATGCAAGCACCTATGAACAAACCTCACAGCCCACAGCCTTTTAATCGCCACCATCAGCCTTCAATGATTAACCCCAACATACTACCCCAGCAAAACCCTAACCCCCTGAACCTCCATCGACCAAATCTCATCCCCCCTCCTAGTACTATCATGCTGACTATTACCACTCATAATCATAGCAAGCCAAAATCACCTAGAGCAAGAGCCAGCCATCCGCAAACGAATCTTTGCAACAACCCTCATCCTAGCCCAGCCCTCAATTCTCCTGGCCTTCTCCGCCTCAGAACTTATATTATTCTACATCGCATTCGAAGCCACCCTAATCCCCACCCTCATCCTAATCACACGATGAGGCAACCAACCAGAACGACTAAGCGCTGGTATTTACCTGCTATTCTACACACTAGCCAGCTCACTCCCCCTACTCATCGCCATCCTCCACCTTCACAATCAAATCGGCACCCTTTACTTCCCAATACTCAAACTTTCACACCCAACGATCTCAACCTCTTGAACAGGCTTAATATCAAGCCTAGCACTATTAATAGCCTTCATGGTCAAAGCCCCCCTATATGGCCTACATCTATGACTACCTAAAGCCCACGTAGAAGCCCCAATCGCCGGATCCATACTACTAGCCGCCCTACTCCTAAAACTAGGAGGATACGGCATTATACGAATTACCCTCCTAGTAAACCCATCAACAAACAACCTCCACTATCCCTTCATCACCCTCGCCCTATGAGGTGCCTTAATAACTAGCGCCATCTGCCTGCGCCAAATAGACCTAAAATCACTAATCGCCTACTCATCTGTCAGCCACATAGGACTAGTCGTAGCTGCAACAATAATCCAAACCCAATGAGCATTCTCAGGAGCAATAATTCTAATAATCTCACACGGCCTAACCTCTTCAATATTATTCTGTCTAGCCAACACCAACTACGAACGAACCCATAGCCGCATCCTTCTGCTAGCTCGAGGACTACAGCCCCTCCTACCTCTCATAGCCACTTGATGACTCCTAGCCAACTTAGCAAACATAGCACTTCCCCCAACAATCAATCTCATAGCAGAACTAACTATCGTAATCGCCCTCTTCAACTGATCATCCCTAACACTTATCCTCACAGGAGCCGCAATACTATTAACCGCCTCCTACACCCTATACATACTCATAATAACACAGCGAGGCATCCCACCATCCCACATCACATCCATCCAAAACTCCTCCACACGAGAGCACCTCCTCATAGCTCTACACATAATCCCAATACTCCTCCTAATCCTCAAACCCGAACTTATCTCAGGCACCCCCATATGCAAGTATAGTTTCAACCCAAAACATTAGACTGTGATTCTAAAAATAGAAGTTAAACCCTTCTTACCTGCCGAGGGGAGGTTCAACCAGCAAGAACTGCTAACTCTTGCATCTGAGTATAAAACCTCAGCCCCCTTACTTTCAAAGGATAATAGTAATCCAATGGTCTTAGGAACCACTCATCTTGGTGCAAATCCAAGTGAAAGTAATGGACCAATCACTAGTCCTTAATACATTCATACTACTAACCCTAGCAACCTTATCCACCCCAATCATCTTTCCCATACTCTCGCCCAACCTCAAGAACACCCCCACCGTCATTACCAACACAGTAAAAACCTCTTTCCTCATCAGCCTAATCCCCATAACAATTTACATCCACTCAGGAACAGAAAGCCTAACCACCCTATGAGAATGAAAATACATCATAAACTTTAAAATCCCTATCAGCCTAAAAATAGACTTCTACTCCCTCACATTTTTCCCAATCGCCCTATTTGTATCCTGATCTATCCTACAGTTCGCAACATGATACATAGCATCAGACCCCTACATCACAAAATTCTTTACCTACCTACTACTCTTCCTAATCGCAATACTCATCCTAATCATCGCCAACAACTTCTTTGTCCTATTCATCGGCTGAGAAGGAGTCGGAATCATGTCCTTCCTACTAATCAGCTGATGACATGGACGAGCAGAAGCTAACACCGCCGCCCTCCAAGCCATCTTATACAACCGAATCGGAGACATCGGCCTCATCCTATGTATAGCATGACTAGCCTCCACCCTAAACACCTGAGAAATCCAACAAATCTCCACACCTTCCCAAACCCCCACACTCCCCCTCCTAGGCCTAATCCTAGCCGCAACAGGCAAATCTGCCCAATTTGGCCTCCACCCGTGACTCCCAGCCGCAATAGAAGGACCAACTCCCGTATCCGCCCTCCTCCACTCCAGCACAATAGTAGTTGCCGGAATCTTCCTACTCATCCGAACCCACCCATTATTCAACAACAACCAAACCGCTCTAACCCTCTGCCTCTGCCTCGGAGCCCTATCAACATTATTCGCAGCCACCTGCGCTCTCACCCAAAACGACATCAAAAAAATCATTGCCTTCTCAACCTCAAGCCAACTAGGCCTCATAATAGTAACAATCGGACTAAACCTCCCCCAACTAGCCTTCCTCCACATTTCAACACATGCATTCTTTAAAGCCATGCTCTTTCTCTGCTCAGGTTCCATCATCCACAGCCTCAATGGCGAACAGGATATTCGAAAAATAGGAGGACTTCAAAAACTACTACCAACAACCACCTCATGCCTAACCATCGGCAACCTAGCCCTAATAGGAACCCCATTCCTTGCAGGCTTTTACTCAAAAGACCAAATCATCGAATGTCTTAACACATCCTACCTGAACACCTGAGCCCTCCTACTAACCCTCCTAGCCACAGCCTTCACCGCAGTATATACTATCCGCATGACTATACTCGTGCAAGCCGGCTTCGTTCGTATTCCTCCTCTAACCCCAATAAACGAGAACAACCCAGCAGTAACCTCCCCCATCACCCGCTTAGCCCTAGGCAGCATCACAGCCGGATTCATCATCACCTCCTTCATCCTCCCAACAAAGACCCCTCCCACAACAATACCCCTCTACATCAAAACCACAGCCCTGGTCGTCACAGTCCTAGGCATTCTCCTCGCCCTAGAAATCTCAAAAATAACCCAAACCATGATCCTCACAAAACAAGGACCTTTCTCAAACTTCTCCACATCACTGGGCTACTTCAACCCCCTAATACACCGGTTCAGCGTAACAAACCTACTAACCACAGGCCAAAACATCGCCTCCCACCTAATCGACCTCTCCTGATACAAACTCCTAGGCCCAGAAGGATTAGCCAACATACAAACAATAGCAGCCAAAACCGCCACCACCCTCCACTCCGGACTAATCAAGGCCTACCTGGGCTCCTTTGCCCTATCCATCCTCATCATCCTCATATCCATACACAGAACCAACTAATGGCCCTCAACCTACGTAAAAACCACCCACTACTAAAAACTATCAACAACGCCCTAATTGACCTTCCCACACCATCAAATATCTCAGCTTGATGAAACTTCGGATCACTACTAGGCATCTGCCTTATTACACAAATCGTCACCGGCCTATTACTAGCCACACACTATACAGCAGACACCTCCCTAGCCTTCACCTCAGTCGCCCACATATGCCGAAACGTGCAATTTGGCTGACTAATCCGCAACCTCCATGCAAACGGAGCCTCATTCTTCTTCATCTGCATCTACCTACACATTGGACGAGGATTTTACTACGGCTCCTACCTAAACAAAGAAACTTGAAACGTCGGAGTCATCCTTCTCCTACTCCTAATAGCAACCGCCTTTGTAGGCTACGTACTCCCATGAGGACAAATATCCTTCTGAGGAGCCACAGTAATCACCAACCTCTTTTCAGCAATCCCATACATTGGTCAAACACTAGTAGAATGAGCCTGAGGGGGCTTCTCAGTAGACAATCCAACACTAACCCGATTCTTTGCCCTTCACTTCCTACTCCCATTCCTCATCGTAGGCCTCACACTCGTCCATCTCACATTCCTACACGAAACAGGCTCAAACAACCCCCTAGGCATCCCCGCAGACTGCGACAAAATCCCATTCCACCCATACTACTCCACAAAAGACATCCTAGGATTCGCACTCATGCTCATTCCACTCGTCGCCCTAGCCCTATTCTCCCCCAACCTCCTGGGCGACCCAGAAAATTTCACACCAGCCAACCCTCTAGCCACCCCTCCTCACATCAAACCCGAATGATACTTCCTATTCGCATACGCCATTCTGCGCTCCATCCCAAACAAATTAGGAGGCGTACTGGCCCTAGCTGCATCCGTACTAGTCCTATTCTTAACCCCACTACTCCACACATCCAAACAACGCTCACTAACCTTCCGGCCCATCTCACAAGTCCTATTCTGAACTCTAGTCGCCAACCTTTTCATCCTAACCTGAGTCGGGAGCCAACCAGTCGAACACCCATTCATCATTATCGGCCAACTAGCCTCCCTCTCCTACTTTACAATCATCCTAGTCCTATTCCCACTTGCGGCTGTACTAGAGAACAAAATACTAAACCTCTAATCTACTCTAATAGTTTATAAAAACATTGGTCTTGTAAGCCAAAGATTGAAGACTCCGCCCCTTCTTAGAGTTACCCCTCAGAAAGAAAGGAATCAAACCTTCCTCACCAACTCCCAAAGCTGGTATTTTCAACTAAACTACTTTCTGACCCCTCCCCTAAACGGCCCGAATTGCCCCACGAGATAGTCCCCGCACAAGCTCCAACACCACAAACAAAGTCAACAACAGACCTCACCCCCCAATCAAGAGCAGCCCAGCCCCCCACGAATAGAACACAGCCACCCCACTAAAATCCAACCGAACTGAAGACAATCCCCCACTATCTACCGTCCCCGCGTCCCCTAAAACCTCCACCCCCCCACCTACCATAATCCCTACTATAACAACCAAACACATCCCTAAACCATGACCAACAACCCCTCAATCCCCCCAGGCTTCAGGATAAGGCTCCGCCGCCAACGACACCGAATAAACAAACACTACTAGCATCCCCCCAAGATATACCATAACCAGCACCAAAGATACAAAAGAAACCCCCAAACTAACCAATCAACCACACCCAGCAACAGACGCCAAAACCAGCCCTACTACCCCATAGTAGGGAGAAGGGTTGGAGGCGACTGCCAGCCCCCCCAAAACAAAACATACCCCTAGAAATAAAACAAACTGCATCATAAATTCCCGCCCGGCCTCTATCCAGGATTAGCGACCTGAAAAGCCGCTGTTATCAACATTTAACTACAGGAACCCCCCCCCCCCCTTCCCCCCCCGCATGTTTTTCTCATGCTTTATAGGGTATGTACTCTCTGCATTGGGTATTTTTGCCCCATCAGACACTACTATAATGTAGGATACTCCACGCGATACGGGTATGCTATACCAATTTAACTCAAACATTTAGCCCAAATAGATAATGTTCGTGATTTTCCGGGTCTAGGAACATCTTTGTTTCAGGGGCATAATAACCCAAGTGATCCTACCTTAAGCCAAGGCCGCCGGCGTCGCTTAAGTTCGACTCTGCTAACTTATACCTAAATCCCATTAAATATACGGATATTGCCACAGTACACCTTTGCATTCACCTAGTCTGTTGAATTCGCCCACCTCCAAGGAACTATTCCCTGCCAAACCCTTTCAGGAACTCCCAAGCCAGAGAACCTGGTTATCTATTGATCGTGTTTCTCACGAGAACCGAGCTACCCCGTGTCAGTTATACCTTCGGTTATTGGCTTCAAGGCCATAACTTCCCCCTACACCCTAGCCCAACTTGCTCTTTTGCGCCACTGGTTCCTATTTCAGGGCCATAACTTGCTACTTTCCTTCTTCCTCGCTCTTCACAGATACAAGTGGTTGGGGATGAATAGTCCTCCCTCTGCCTCGTAATCGCGGCATTCCTACGGTTCTGCGCTTTTTCTCTGGGGGTCCTTTCAATAAACCCTTCAAGTGCGTAGCAGGAGTTATCTTCCTCTTGACATGTCCATCACATGTGCGCCTGACTATCGTCCCCCGACCTCTAAGTTGTTATGGTTTCATCGTATAAGCCGTCGCATACTCGGATACTGATGCACTTTGACCCCATTCTGAAGGCCGAGCTATTTTCCCCTCTAAGTACCAAATGGTGTAATGGTTGCCGGACATACCTAATTTATCTACCTCTTCTAGAGACTTACACCTAAACCCCCATTTTCACATGTTATATGCGTTCGTTTCTTTTTCTCTTGACATTTTTCGTTTTAATTACCAAATTTTTTAAGCAAATTTTCCTACAAAAAACAAAACTTTTATCATCACTTTATTAACAACCAACATTCCTCTATTTTCCGCCCACCCAACAAACCATACAAACCAACAATCAAACCACAAAAAACCAATACCTAACCTAAAACCCTCAACAACCACTAAGCCCCACAACCAACCCCAACTAAAACAAAACAAAAACACAAACACCACCACATCCT